TCAAAAAGGGGGGTTCCTCCTTTTATCGTTGTATGTGAAAGACATGTATTCTTCAAAATAGATCGTTCTTTTTAGTTATTATCTATACTTATTTCGTATATGTGGATAATTTTTTAATATACTCTTTTTAATATACATTGTTTTTTTACTTTAACATATAAATATATAATAAACATACAAATATATATAATACAAATATATTTATATATACATGTATATGTGATATATATACGTATGCGCGCGCATCACACATCACATATATAAATGACATGAGGGAAAAAAAATAAGAATAATTAAGAATCCCAATATTTTACTTTTTTTTCATATCTTTTTTTTTGTTGATTTCTTTTATTATTGTTCCTTTCTAAAAGGATAAAAAAGATAAGAATTGGTGAATCGAGAACAATTAAAAATTATAAGAAAAAAGAGTTTCTTTTCTTATGGAACATACATATCAATATGCGTGGATAATACCTTTTCTTCCACTTCCAGTTACTATGTCAATAGGATTTGGACTTCTACTTATTCCGACAGCAACAAAAAATATTCGTCGCATGTGGGCTTTTCCTAGTGTTTTACTCTTAAGTATAGCTATGGTGTTTTCAGTCAATCTGTCTATTCAACAAATAAATGGAAGTTTTATCTATCAATATCTATGGTCTTGGACCATCAATAATGATTTTTCCTTAGAGTTTGGATACTTGATCGATCCACTTACTTCTATTATGTCAATACTAATTACTACTGTTGGAATCATGGTTCTTATTTATAGTGACAAATATATGTATCACGATCAAGGATATTTGAGATTTTTTGCTTATATGAGTTTTTTTAATACTTCTATGCTGGGATTAGTTACTAGTTCAAATTTGATACAAATTTATATTTTTTGGGAACTTGTGGGAATGTGTTCTTATTTATTAATAGGGTTTTGGTTCACACGACCAATTGCAGCAAGTGCTTGTCAAAAAGCTTTTGTAACTAATCGTGTAGGGGATTTTGGTTTATTGTTAGGAATCTTAGGTTTTTATTGGATAACAGGTAGTTTAGAATTTCGGTATTTGCTCGAAATAACTAATAACTTAATCCAGAATAATGGGGTCAATTCTTTATTTGCTACCTTGTGTGCTTCTTTATTATTCGTCGGTGCAGTTGCTAAATCCGCACAATTCCCCCTTCACGTATGGTTACCTGATGCTATGGAAGGACCCACTCCTATTTCGGCTCTTATACACGCTGCTACTATGGTAGCAGCAGGAATTTTTCTTGTGGCTCGGCTTCTTCCTCTTTTCATAGTCATACCTTATATAATGAATTTCATTTCTTTAATAGGTGTAATAACACTATTATTAGGGGCTACTTTGGCCCTTGCTCAAAGAGACATTAAAAAAAGCTTAGCCTATTCTACAATGTCTCAATTGGGTTATATTATGTTAGCTCTAGGTATAGGTTCTTATCGAGCTGCTTTATTCCATTTGATCACTCATGCCTATTCAAAAGCTTTATTGTTTTTGGGATCTGGATCTATTATTCATTCAATGGAACCTATTGTTGGATATTCACCAGATAAAAGTCAGAATATGGTTCTTATGGGTGGTTTAACAAGATATGTTCCAATTACAAGAACTACTTTTTTATTGGGTACACTTTCTCTTTGTGGTATTCCACCTCTTGCTTGTTTTTGGTCCAAAGATGACATTCTTAATGATAGTTGGTTGTATTCACCAATTTTCGCAGTAATAGCTTATTTCACAGCAGGATTAACCGCATTTTATATGTTTCGGGTATATTTACTTACCTTTGATGGGTATTTCCGCGTTCATTTTAAAAATTACAGTAGCACGAAAAATGGTTCGTTCTATTCCATATCTCTATGGGGAAAAGGAACTCCAAGAGGAGTCAATCCAAATTTACTTTTATCAACAATGAATAAAAAGGTTTCTTTTTTTGCAAAAGAAAGATCGAAAATTGATAATAATGTAAGAAATAGGATACGATACTTTAGTACTTACTTTGGAAATAAATACACTTCCATGTATCCTCACGAATCGGACAATACTATGCTATTTCCTCTTCTTGTATTAGTACTATTTACTTTGTTGGTTGGATCAATAGGAATTTCTTTTGATCAAGGAGTAATAGATATAGATTTTGATATATT